GCTTTTAAAGGAAAACAGTCTTCCCCTGGTCTTAGGCTCCAGTACCTCTTGGTGCAAATCCAAGTAAAAGCTCGCTCCAGTAGCTTAAACAAAAGCATTGGTCTTGTAAACCAAAGAATGAGGAATAAAATCTTCCTGAAGCTCAGGACAGAGAGAATTTAACTCCCACAGCTAACCCCCAAAGCTAGCATTCTGTTTAAATTATATCCTGTTTAAATAGCTTACATAAAGCATAGCACTGAAAATGCTAAGACGAACCCTAAAAAGTTCTTTAAACACAAAGGTTTGGTCCTAACCTTGTAATCATTTTTTACTTAACTTATACATGCAAGTCTCCGCACCCCTGTGAGAACGCCCTTAATCCTCTTCTCGAAACAAGGAGCTGGTATCAGGCACAACTATTAGCCCAAAACACCTAGCTACGCCACATCCACAAGGAAATTCAGCAGTAATTAACATTGAGTATAAGCGTCAGCTTGACTCAGTCAAAGTAAAGAGGGCCGGCAAATATGGTGCCAGCCGCCGCGGTTACACCACGAGGCTCAAATTGATTACTTTCGGCGTAAAGCGTGATTAAAGTTACCCTCTAACTATAGTTGTATTTTAACTAAGCTGTGACACGCTTGTCCCCAAGAAACTCGAAAACGAAAGTTACTATATTTAAACCAACTTGAACCCACGACAGCTGAGACACAAACTGGGATTAGATACCCCACTATGCTCAGCCGTAAACTTTAAACTACACCCCCATCGCCAGGGAACTACGAGCAAAGCTTAAAACCCAAAGGACTTGACGGTACCCCACATCCACCTAGAGGAGCCTGTCCTATAATCGATAATCCCCGCTAAACCTCACCATTTTTAGTTAATCAGCCTGTATACCTCCGTCGTCAGCTTACCTCGTGAGCGACATCCAGTGAGCTTAATGTCTTTACATCAACACGTCAGGTCAAGGTGCAGTAAATGAAATGGGAAGAGATGGGCTACACTCTCTAATTTAGAACATACGAAAGACTATCTATGAAATCTAGTCAGAAGGCGGATTTAGTAGTAAAAGGAGACCATAAAGCTCTTTTTAACTCGGCACTGGGGTGTGTACACACCGCCCGTCACCCTCTTCAAAGCCAAAATAACAGTACATAACTCAATTTAGCACCTCAGAAGAGGCAAGTCGTAACATGGTAAGCGTACCGGAAGGTGTGCTTGGAAACAAAATATAGCTTAAACAAAGCATCTCGCTTACACCGAGAAAATACCTGTTAAACTCAGATTATTTTGAGCTAAAAATCTAGCCCCCCCCCCCCGTCTGATAAACCCTATTAACTAATGACATCAATCAAAACATTTTCATATCTTAGTAAAGGCGATTGAAAAATTATTTGGAGCTATAAAAATAGTACCGCAAGGGAAAGATGAAATAAAATTGAAATAAATATTAAGCACAGAAAAAGTAGAGAATTCACCTCGTACCTTTTGCATCATGGTTTAACTAGTCTAATTAAGCAAAATGACCTATAGTTTAACTTCCCGAAACTAAGCGAGCTACTTCAAGGCAGCTTATTGAGCAAACCCGTCTCTGTTGCAAAAGAGTGGGAAGACCTTCAAGTAGGGGTGACAGACCTAACGAGCTTAGTGATAGCTGGTTACTCAAGAAAAGGATTTTAGTCCAACCTAAAGTTTAAATAATAAAAACAAATAACGAAACCACTTTAGAGCAATTCAAATAAGGTACAGCCTGTTTGAAAAAGGATACAACCTATAAGGGTGGGTAACTATTATCAACAATAATCAAGTAGGCTTAAAAGCAGCCACCTTTTAAATAGCGTCAAAGCTTCATTATTCTTACCTTTTAATACCCCAAGTAACCCGGAACCCCCCATCACTACTGAGTACTTCTATAACACTATAGAATATTTTATGTTAAAACTAGTAACAAGAAGTGGAACTTCACTTAAATGCAAGTGTAAATCAGAAAGGACCCACCACTGACTTTTAACATGCATGCAGACAAATTAATAAACTCACAAGAAAAACTTAATTTTAACTATGTTAACCTAACACAAGAGCATTTCAAGTAAGATTAAAAGAAAAAGAAGGAACTCGGCAAATATTAACCCCGCCTGTTTACCAAAAACATCGCCTCTTGACAAAATATAAGAGGTCCAGCCTGCCCAGTGACTCTGTTCAACGGCCGCGGTATCCTAACCGTGCGAAGGTAGCGTAATCACTTGTTCTTTAAATGAGGACTAGTATGAATGGCACCACGAAGGTTACACTGTCTCCTTTTTCTAATCAGTGAAACTAATCCCCCCGTGAAGAAGCGGGGATAAATTTATAAGACGAGAAGACCCTATGGAGCTTCAAACTAAATAACACTTGCTTTTATATAACTTTACTTCAGAGTAGTTAACACTTATTTCAGCCCCCTGATTATTAGTTTTAGGTTGGGGTGACCGCGGAGTAAAAAATAACCTCCACATTGAATGGGGTTTAGGCCCCTGAGCTGCGAGCTACAACTCTAAGCACCAATAAATTGACATTAATTGACCCAATATATTGATCAACGAACCAAGTTACCCTAGGGATAACAGCGCAATCCGCTTTAAGAGCTCCTATCGACAAGCGGGTTTACGACCTCGATGTTGGATCAGGGTATCCCAGTGGTGCAGCCGCTACTAAAGGTTCGTTTGTTCAACGATTAAAACCCTACGTGATCTGAGTTCAGACCGGAGTAATCCAGGTCAGTTTCTATCTATAAAGAGCTTTTTCTAGTACGAAAGGACCGAAAAAGCATGGCCTATGCTTCATGCAAGCCGTACCTGGTTATTTATGACTTTAACTTAATAAACACTCAACCTTCAACTCAAACTCTAGACAAGAGTAGTTAATGTAGCAAAATCTGGTATTGCAAAAGACCTAAACCCTTTCCATAGAGGTTCAAATCCTCTCATTAACTTTGAACCCCGTCTCATTTACTCTACCCCTATGCTACATCGTCCCGGTTCTTCTTGCAGTTGCATTCCTCACCCTAATCGAACGGAAAGTACTCGGCTATATGCAGCACCGTAAAGGCCCCAACGTAGTTGGGCCTACGGGCCTTCTTCAACCAATCGCTGACGGCGTAAAACTTTTCATTAAAGAACCCATCCGACCATCAAACTCATCTCAAACCTTATTCCTCCTGGCCCCCACCCTTGCCCTAGCCCTGGCTATAATTATCTGAACCCCCCTCCCAATGCCAATCCCACTCTGTGACATAAACCTAGGTGTCCTGTTTATTCTAGCCCTCTCAAGCCTAATAGTGTACTCCATCCTGGGGTCAGGCTGAGCTTCAAACTCCAAATATGCCCTAATTGGAGCTTTACGAGCAGTTGCACAAACTATCTCCTATGAAGTCACCCTAGCTTTAATCCTCTTATGCACAATTCTCCTATCCGGAAACTTCACACTTCAAAACTTCAATGTCACCCAAGAACCAATTTGACTTGTCATCCCGATATGGCCTCTTGCCATAATATGATACGTTTCAACCCTAGCCGAAACAAATCGAGCACCCTTTGATTTAACTGAAGGGGAATCTGAACTTGTATCAGGCTTCAACGTAGAATACGCTGGGGGTCCATTTGCCCTCTTCTTCCTTGCAGAGTACGCTAACATTCTTATAATAAATACGATTTCTACCATTATCTTCCTAGGGTCTTCCACTATCTTATCTTTACCCTTAACCACAACATCTCTCATGACAAAAGCTGCCCTACTATCCATAGTATTTCTCTGAGTACGAGCCTCATACCCACGTTTCCGATATGACCAACTCATGCACTTGGTGTGAAAAAACTTCCTCCCACTCACCCTAGCCCTCACTATTTGGCATATTGCATTCCCAATCTCTACCTTAATCATCCCACCACTAGCATGGAAGCGTGCCTGAAAGACAAGGACCTCCTTGATAGGGAGGACTATAGGGGTTCAAACCCCCTCACTTCCTTAGAGAGATAGGAATTGAACCTATAACTAAGAGATCAAAACTCTACGTAATTCCATTTTACCACTCTCTAGTAAAGTCAGCTAAATAAGCTTTTGGGCCCATACCCCAAATATGTTGGTTAAACCCCCTCCTTTACTAATTAACCCCTTTGCCCTATATATTATTACATCTAGTCTAGCACTAGGCACTGTTACTGCACTATCAAGCTACCACTGAATCCTGGCCTGAATCGGCCTTGAGATCAATACACTAGCTATCATCCCCTTAATAACCAAAACCCCCCACCCACGAGCCATTGAAGCCGCAACAAAATACTTCCTAACTCAAGCAGCAGCATCAGCCTTAATTCTATTTGCCAGCACAATCAATGCCTGACTAACTGGCGAGTGGGCCATCAACACTTTAATTAGCCCCGCCCCCTCCGCCCTGCTATCAATCGCCCTGTGTATAAAATTAGGCATCGCCCCATTCCACTTCTGACTTCCAGAGGTCCTCCAAGGGCTAACCCTTCAAACAGGATTGATTTTGTCCACATGACAAAAAATTGCCCCAATAGCCTTACTCATTCAATTATCCCAGTCTGTAAATCTAAACCTCATATTAACCCTGGGCCTACTCTCGATAATAGTAGGAGGTTGAGGGGGCATCAATCAAACTCAGATTCGTAAGGTCCTAGCATTCTCCTCTATTGCTCACCTCGGATGAATGGTCGCGATTCTAAAAATTTCGCCTCAATTAACACTGATAAACTTTCTCCTTTACATCCTCATAACATTAACCCTTTTTATAACTTTCATATCTATCAACACAAAAAATATCTACGAACTATCAACTGCATGATCTAAGTCCCCCACCCTCTCAGCCTTATCCCTCCTCTCCCTCCTCTCCCTCAGCGGACTCCCCCCATTAACCGGATTTATTCCGAAATGACTCATTGCTCAAGAAATAGTCAAACAGGACCTAACCATATTTGCCCTTATAATTCTTCTATCAACTCTTCTAAGCTTATTCTTCTACCTTCGATTGACATACACTATATCCTTAACCTTAGCCCCCAACCTATCTAATTCCACCTACCAATGATTCTTTAATAAGAATAACATAATAGCTGCACCCATTTCTCTTTCGCTTCTCCTCCTCCCAGTTACACCAACCGTTATAATTCTTATCAGGGTAGCCAGAAACTTAGGCTAATTAAGACCAAGGGCCTTCAAAGCCCTTAGTAGAAGTTAAACTCTTCTAGTTTCTGTAAGACCTATAGGACACTAACCTATATCTTCTGAATGCAAATCAGATACTTTAATTAAGATAAAGCCTCCTAGAAAGACGGGCCTTGATCCCGTAACATTTTAGTTAACAGCTAAACGCTCAATCCAGCGAGCTTCATTCTACTTCTCCCAGTTTTTAAAAAATGGGAGAAGCCCCGGCAGGGTCTATCCTGCTTCTTGAGGTTTGCAACCTCACGTGTGACACCCCAGAGCCTGGTAAAAGTAGGAATCTAACCTACGTCATCGGGGCTACAACCCGCCGCCTAGCATTCGGCCATTTTACCTGTGATAATTACCCGTTGATTATTCTCCACCAATCATAAAGACATTGGTACACTATACCTTGTATTCGGGGCCTGAGCCGGAATGGTTGGCACCGCCCTTAGCCTCCTAATCCGAGCAGAACTAAGCCAACCTGGCTCCCTCCTGGGCGACGACCAGATTTACAATGTCATCGTTACAGCCCATGCTTTTGTTATAATTTTCTTTATAGTAATACCCATTCTAATCGGGGGGTTCGGCAACTGACTAGTCCCCCTAATAATCGGGGCACCCGATATGGCCTTCCCGCGAATGAATAACATAAGCTTTTGACTTCTTCCACCATCTTTTCTTCTTCTCTTGGCATCAGCCGGAGTTGAAGCGGGGGCTGGAACAGGGTGAACTGTTTACCCCCCACTTGCCGGAAATTTAGCCCACGCCGGGCCATCCGTCGACTTAACCATCTTCTCACTTCACCTAGCAGGGGTTTCTTCAATTCTAGGCGCTATTAACTTTATTACCACAATTCTTAATATAAAACCCCCATCAATGACACAGTACCAAACACCTTTATTCGTATGATCTGTTCTCATCACTGCTGTATTACTACTCTTATCTCTTCCAGTCCTAGCAGCAGGGATCACCATGCTCCTCACTGATCGAAACCTGAATACAACATTCTTTGACCCGGCAGGAGGGGGAGATCCTGTCCTATATCAACACCTATTCTGATTTTTTGGCCACCCGGAAGTTTATATCCTCATTCTTCCCGGATTCGGCATTATCTCTCATGTAGTAACCTTCTACTCAAGCAAAAAAGAGCCCTTTGGCTATATAGGGATGGTGTGAGCCATAATATCTATCGGACTCCTGGGCTTTATCGTCTGGGCCCATCACATGTTCACAACGGACTTAAACGTAGACACCCGGGCCTACTTTACCTCTGCTACCATAATTATTGCTATCCCAACAGGAGTAAAAGTGTTCAGCTGACTGGCAACAATACACGGCGGGATTATTAAATGAGACGCCGCTATGCTATGGGCTCTAGGCTTTATTTTCTTATTCACAGTAGGTGGGTTGACAGGGATTGTCCTAGCTAATTCATCCCTGGACATTGTTCTTCATGACACCTACTATGTAGTAGCCCACTTTCATTATGTCCTCTCCATGGGTGCTGTATTTGCAATCATAGCCGGATTCGTTCACTGATTCCCTCTATTTACAGGATTCACCTTACATAAAACTTGAGCAAAAATTCAATTTGGTGTGATATTCACTGGAGTCAATCTAACATTCTTCCCACAACACTTCCTAGGCCTAGCCGGAATGCCACGTCGATACTCCGACTACCCTGACGCGTACACTCTTTGAAACACAGTCTCGTCTATCGGGTCCCTAATTTCCCTAGTCGCTGTAATCATCATGATGTTCATTATTTGGGAAGCCTTTTCTTCTAAACGTGTATTATCCTCCGTAGAAATGACCTCAACAAACGTAGAATGACTTCACGGCTACCCCCCTCACTATCACACATACGAAGAGTCTACCTTTTCCCAAAATAACAGGTCGAGAAAGGAGGGAATTGAACCCCCATCCACTGGTTTCAAGCCAGGTACATACCMACTCTGTCACTTTCTTTGAGGAGTTAGTTAATTTATAACATCACCTTGTCGAGATGAAATAACGGGTTAAACCCCCGTACACCTCTAATGGCCCACCCACTTCAACTAGGTTTCCAAGATGCAGCCTCTCCTATTATAGAAGAGCTCCTTCACTTCCACGATCATGCACTAATAGCCGTCTTTCTAATCAGCGCTTTAGTCTTGTATATTATTACCACCCTAATAAGCACTAAACTGTCCAATACCAACACCATTGACGCCCAAGAAATTGAAATAGTTTGAACCATCATACCAGCTATTATTCTCATTGTAATTGCCCTCCCCTCTTTACGAATCCTCTACCTAATAGATGAAATAAGCAACCCAGACATCACTGTCAAAGCTATCGGCCACCAATGATACTGAAGCTACGAATACTCTGACTTCGCTGATTTAAACTTTGACTCCTACATAATCCCCACTAAAGACCTCTTACCAGGCCAATTCCGCCTTCTAGAAGTAGACAATCGAATAGTTACCCCTGTCGGAATGGCAACCCGAACCCTAATTACAGCGGATGACGTACTTCACTCATGGGCAGTCCCCTCCTTAGGGGTTAAAACTGACGCAATCCCAGGTCGACTCAGTGAAGCCTCATTCCTCGTCTCTCGCCCAGGAGTATATTATGGACAATGCTCAGAGATTTGCGGCGCAAACCACAGCTTCATACCTATTGTTGTTGAATCTTTACCTATTAAAGAGTTTCTAGATTGATCTTCTGCCTCAGAAACCGCCTCATTAAGAAGCTATAGGACCAAGCGACAGCCTTTTAAGCTGTAGATAGGTGACTTCCAACCACCCTTAGTGGATGCCACAACTAGACCCCATACCCTGATTTTCAATTTTATTTGTATCATGACTTATTTTCCTCGCGTTCTCACCCATTAAAGTCTCCAAATACACTAATCTTAATGACCCTGCCCACAAAACTTACAAAGGCCTAAGCAAACCCTGACCCTGACCGTGATCTTAAACCTATTTAGTCAATTCGCTTCCCCCAACCTACTTGGACTCCCACTAATTTTCATCGCCCTCTTGGCCCCCTGACTTATATTCCCAGCCCCTTGCAACCGTTGACTAGCAAATCGCGTCGTGACAATCCAAACTTGATTTGTAAAAACTTTCACTAAACAAATCTTCTCCCCACTAAACACCCCCGGCCACAAATGGGCCTTAATTTTAACCTCCCTTATAATTTTTCTTCTTGGGATAAATCTCTTAGGACTCCTCCCTTACACATTCACCCCTACGACTCAACTATCACTAAATCTAGGGCTAGCTATCCCCCTATGACTAGCAACCGTTGCAATTGGTTTCCGAAATCAGCTAACGGCATCCCTAGGGCATTTCCTCCCCGAAGGAACCCCTACACCTCTAATCCCAATTCTTATCATTATCGAAACCATCAGCCTATTTATCCGCCCGATGGCCCTAGGTGTTCGACTCACAGCTAACCTAACTGCTGGCCACCTCCTGATTCAACTTATTTCCTCGGCCACGCTAGCCTTATTGTTTTCTTCCCCCATTGTCTCAGCCCTTACTTTTATTACCCTTCTCCTCCTAACTATGCTCGAAATTGCAGTTGCAATAATCCAAGCCTACGTCTTTGTTCTCCTGCTAAGCCTTTATCTTCAAGAAAATACTTAATGGCACACCAAGCTCATGCTTTCCACATAGTTGACCCTAGCCCCTGACCTCTTACAGGAGCAACAGCAGCATTTATACTAACAACTGGCCTGGCCATGTGATTCCACTACAACACAATCTTAATCTTAACTTCAGGTCTTGTACTTATACTCCTTACTATATATCAGTGATGACGAGACATCGTCCGAGAAGGAACATTTCAAGGCCACCACACAATCCCCGTACAGAAAGGCCTACGCTATGGTATAATCCTATTTATTACATCTGAGGTATTCTTCTTCATTGGATTCTTCTGAGCATTCTACAATGCCAGCCTAGCACCATCTTATGAAATTGGAGAATGCTGACCCCCAACAGGAATCTCACCCCTCAACCCGTTTGAAGTTCCTCTTCTTAATACCGCAGTACTTCTAGCCTCCGGGGTATCAGTCACATGGGCCCATCATAGCATCATACAGGGCGATCGAAAAGAAGCTATCCAATCCCTGGTTCTAACCATTGCCCTAGGGCTGTATTTCACCGCCCTTCAAGCCATAGAATACTACGAAGCCCCCTTTACAATCGCTGACGGTATTTACGGATCAACATTCTTTGTAGCAACTGGATTCCACGGCCTTCACGTTATTATCGGCTCATTATTCCTTCTTACATGCCTTCTACGACAAATTAATTACCACTTCACCACTCAACACCACTTCGGATTTGAAGCAGCTGCATGGTATTGACACTTTGTAGACGTTGTTTGACTTTTCCTTTATGTCTCAATTTACTGATGAGGCTCGTAACTTTCTTAGTATAACTAGTACAAGTGACTTCCAATTACCCAGCCTTGGTTAAACTCCAAGAGAAAGTAGTGATCCCCTACGTCTTAATTGCACTTATTTTATCATTAGTCCTAGCTTTTATTAGCTTCTGACTCCCCTCACTGAACCCCGACTCAGAAAAATTATCCCCATACGAATGCGGATTTGACCCGCTCGGGTCAGCACGATTACCCTATTCCATGCGATTCTTTTTAGTCGCCATTTTATTCCTTCTTTTTGACTTAGAAATTGCTTTATTACTCCCAACACCCTGAGCAGCACAATTTAGTCACCCCATTCTAGCAATTTTTTGATCCTCTATCATCCTTCTTCTTCTAACCTTGGGATTCATTTATGAATGAGCCCAGGGAGGACTAGAATGAGCAGAGTGAGGGAGTAGTCTAAAAAGACAGCTGATTTCGGCTCAGCAGATTATGGTTTAACCCCATACTTCCTCTATGACCTTAGCACACGAATCCTGATTATTTTCTTCCACATTCTTTCTAGGCCTCCTAGGACTTTCACTTCACCGAGCCCACCTTCTATCAGCCCTGCTTTGCCTAGAAAGCATGATACTATCTATTTTCATCGCCCTCGGCCTATGGGCCTTAAAATTTTATCTAATCTCACCCATAATGTACCCAATCATTATACTCACCCTTTCTGCGTGTGAAGCCGGAATTGGACTAGCTTTAATAATCGCCACTGCGCGAACCCACGGCACAGATAACTTAAACTCATTAAATCTTCTACAATGCTAATCATTTTCACTTCCCTTTCTATTCTGCTTCTCTCAACATGATTAGTTCCTGCTAAGCGGTTGTGGGAAGTTATTACAGCCCAATCCTTAATCATCGCTATCGCATCGATAGTCTGATTTTGCACTCAAAATAACTCTCTTTACCTAAACTCTTATTTTACAATTGACCAAATCTCATCCCCCCTTCTCATCTTAACATGCTGACTAACAGCCCCCACCCTACTGGCTAGCCAAAGCAAATTATCAAAAGAACCTATCCCACGTCAACGAGCATACATTTTCACGATCATTGTTCTTCAAGCTACTACCCTCCTAGCATTTCTGGCTGATAACATAATATTGTTTTTCATTTTATTTGAATCCACCAYAATCCCCACACTAATCATTATTACTCGATGAGGGGCCCAAAAAGAACGTATGCTAGCTGGCACATATTTACTTTTCTACACCTTACTTGGATCCATGGCCCTGCTAACTGCCCTACTATACTTCCATGAAACATTCGGAACACTATCAATCTCCTTGATTAAGGACTCTATAAAAGAACTTCACCCATCAACCTGCATACTAGCATGATGAGCTGCCTGCTTCACAGCCTTTTTAGTTAAAATGCCTCTGTACGGCGTCCATCTTTGACTCCCTAAAGCACATGTCGAAGCCCCAATTGCAGGCTCTATAATCTTAGCCGGGACTTTACTAAAACTAGGGGGGTACGGAATCCTTCGAATCAGCGCCATTATCAGCGACTCCTTCCTTGATGCAGCAGCCCCCTTAATTATTTTTTCAATATTTGGAGTCCTCCTATCAGCAGCCCTCTGTTCTCGACAAACAGATCTAAAATCCCTCATTGCCTTTTCTTCAGTCAGCCACATAGGCCTAGTCATCGCAGCCTCTTTCCTAAAAACTGACTGAAGCGTTGCTGGGTCTCTAATTTTGATGATCTCCCACGGCTTGGTGTCATCAGCCCTCTTCTGCCTTGCAAACACCTCATATGAACGAACACACACTCGAACACTGATTATTCTGCAAGGAAGCCAAATTATTCTCCCCCTATCTGCCGCCTGATGACTTATAGCTGCACTGCTTAATATAGCCCTCCCCCCATCCCCCAACTTCATCGGAGAAATATCCATCCTCTCATCTCTGTTCCAATGGTCAAATTTCACACTAATTATCATAAGCATTAGTATCTTATTCACCACATCTTATTCCCTCTATATGTTCTGATCCACCCAACGAGAGTACCCACCTCTACACATCAAATTTATACCCCCCATTCAGACACGCGAACATATTTTGCTAACCCTTCATGTCATCCCAGCCCTACTCTTGACCATCAAACCAGGCCTTTTATTTTAAGTGAATATAGTTTAACAAAAACCCTAGCTTGTGATTTTAGAAATGAGGACTAACTCCCCTCTATTCACCGAGTTTGATCGGATAAGCAAGAACTGCTAATTACTTACTTCTATGGTTCGATTCCATAGCAAACTCGACTTGCTTATGCTAAGTTAAATCTTTGTAAAAGCCATGAATCTGCTTATAGCTCCCCTCTCATCCTACATTTTAAGCATGCTTGTACTGATTATCCCCCTTCTGAACCCCAACTCTAGCAACTTTCACTACAAGACAAAAACCGCTGTAATAACAGCATTTTTTATCTCCACCATCCCCCTCCTACTAATAATTAATGAGACCGCAGAAGCAATATCAATTTCATGAAAATGATTCAATATCCTCTCAACCCCTATTAACATCACAATTCAACTAGACCACTATTCCATCATTTTTATTCCTATTGCTTTAATGGTAACATGGAGCATTGTAGAGTACTCCCTGTGGTATATACACAATGATGCCAAGATCCAACTGTTTTTCAAATATCTTCTAATTTTCTTACTGGCTATGATACTCCTAGTATCTGCTGGGAACTTTTTAATGCTCTTCATCGGCTGAGAAGGGGTAGGTATTATGTCATACCTTCTAATTGGCTGATACTTCACCCGAAGCAATGCAGGGGCTGCAGCCCTACAAGCAGTCCTCTACAACCGAATCGGAGATATTGGCTTTCTTTTCGCTCTATTCTGACTAATCTCATTTTATGACTCAATTGATTTAAACTTTATTTTTTCTATAAACCACTCTACCCCCCTACTCTTGGCCTTCATCATCGCTGCAGCAAGCAAATCAGCCCAATTCGGACTTCACCCCTGACTAGCATCAGCCATAGAAGGCCCCACACCTGTCTCAGCCCTACTTCACTCAAGCACAATAGTAGTTGCAGGTGTATTCCTTCTCATCCGCATTCACCCCATAATTGAATCTAACCAAACAGCTCTAACCACCTGCCTTTGTTTAGGGGCCATCTCTACAGCATTTGCAGCAACCTGTGCTCTAACACAAAATGATATTAAAAAAATTATTGCTTACTCAACATCCAGCCAACTTGGGTTAATAGTCGTAGCAATCGGATTAAATATACCTCACTTAGCTTTCTTTCATATCTGTACCCACGCCTTCTTTAAAGCTATACTCTTTCTCTGTTCTGGGTCAATTATCCACAACCTAAATGACGAACAAGACATTCGAAAAATAGGGGGACTACAAAAAACCCTCCCATTTACTACTTCGTGCGTCTCTGTTGGGAGCTTAGCACTTATAGGGACGCCTTACCTGGCAGGATTTTTTTCAAAAGACGCCATCATTGAGGCTATCAACACCTCTAACGTTAATGCCTGGGCATTGGCACTTACTATTATTGCCACATCATTCACAGCTGTTTACAGCCTCCGAATTATTTACTTCGCATCCATAATAAACCCCCGATTCAATGTAATAGTAACTATTAACGAAAATAACCCTACAATTATTAACCCAATTAAACGCTTAGCTTTCGGAAGCGTAATTGCAGGCCTAATTATTAATCAAATTATTATCCCAACCTCCCCCATGATTATGACCATGCCCCCCCACCTTAAGCTAACAGCCCTCATAGTATCCATCTTAGGCTTTACCATCGCCCTAGACTTGGCTTCAATCTCGTGAACCAAAACCCCAAAAACATTAAACTTATCAAAATCCGTAAATACCTCCTTCTACCCAACCACACTTCATCGACTTATTCCATCATCCACATTAAACTTTAGCTTACGAACATCATCCCACCTTATCGACACCCTCTGACTTGAAAAAATCGGACCAAAAGGCTTGGCTGATTTACAACTGCCCCCAATCACAAAAAATCAAGAAATTCAACAGGGACTTATTAAAGTCTACCTATCTATTTTCATCTTCTCCACCCTAATTTGCTTAATTATCTTACAGCTCGCAAGACTCCACCATAATGGCCCCGAACTACCTCCAACACGGCAAATAACGTCAATAATAAAGCCCACCCCCCGATCAATAATAAACCCCCGCCCCAAGAAAACAACATTGAAACCCCAAACCAATCCCCCACATATGCGCCTGCACCATAGACCTCTGCGCATATCTCACTTGAACTACCACCAACCACCCACCACAACCCCAATAGCACTAAATAACCCGCTAAATAAGCCACAACACCTACACTTCCCCAAGCCTCTGGATAAGGCTCAGCAACCAAAGCCGCCGAGTAAGCAAAAACTACCATTATTCCCCCCAAATAAACCAAAAATAAAACTAGTGATAAAAAAGAAGCACCACCATATATTAAAATTAAGCACCCCACCCCTGCAGAGACAACTAGCCCCAAGGCAGCATAGTATGGAGAAGGGTTTGAAGCTACAGCAAGAAACCCAGCCACCAAACCCACTTCAAACATAAATATCATAATTCCTGCAAGGATTCTAACCTAGACTCATAGCCTGAAAAGCTATTGTTGTATTCAACTACAAGAACTAATGGCCCCTATTTTACGCAAAACCCACCCCATATTAAAAATCGTTAACTCATCCTTCATTGACCTCCCAACACCATCTAATCTATCATCATGATGAAATTATGGCTCACTTCTAGGGGTCTGTCTTATTTTACAAATCGCCACCGGCCTATTTCTAGCTATACACTACACAGCCGACACCTCCCTAGCCTTCTCATCCGTAGCTCACATCTGCCGAGACGTGAATAATGGCTGACTCTTACGCAATATCCACGCAAATGGAGCCTCATTCTTCTTCATCTGCATCTACCTCCATATTGGACGAGGGGTCTACTACGGGTCTTTCTTATTTAAAGAAACATGGAATATCGGAGTTATTCTTCTTTTCCTAGTTATGGCCACAGCCTTTGTTGGTTATGTCCTGCCGTGAGGTCAAATATCCTTCTGAGGTGCCACAGTTATTACCAATCTCCTCTCAGCTGCTCCATACATCGGAACCGAACTGGTGCAATGAATTTGAGGGGGTTTTTCAGTTGATAACGCTACGTTGACCCGATTTTTTACATTTCACTTCATTCTACCCTTCATCATTGCAGGAGCCTCAATAATCCACCTCCTCTTCCTCCACCAAACAGGGTCATCAAACCCAACAGGGTTAAACTCTAACCCGGACAAAATCCCGTTTCACGCTTACTACTCATATAAGGACGCGTTCGGCTTCGCTCTTCTCTTAGCCCTACTGGCAGCCTTATCCACCTTCGCCCCTAACATCCTAGGGGACCCAGATAACTTCACCCCAGCCAACCCGCTAGTAACTCCCCCCCACATTAAGCCTGAATGATATTTTCTATTTGCATACGCAATTCTTCGCTCCATCCCTAATAAACTAGGGGGAGTTCTCGCCCTTCTTTTCTCCATTATGATTCTCTTCCTAATACCGATCCTTCACACTTCCAACCAACGAACCACCGCCTTTCGACCTCTAGCCAAGCTGTTATTTTGAACCCTGGTAGCCAACACAATAATTTTAACATGAATTGGGGGGCAACCAGTAGAAGACCCATTTATTATAATCGGCCAACTAGCATCAGCCGTTTACTTCTGCATCTTCATTATTTTTATTCCAACCTTAGGGGTACTAGAAAACAAACTATCTCGATTAAATTTTTAA